GATCATATCATAATTTAAATTTAATCAAAGCTTTTCAAATTTTCCAAATCTATCCTAATCCGTAGAATAAATTCTTTTGTTCTTCAACTTCTACGAAATCAGAATAATTCCCTTTGATTTTATTCTTATATTATAGTTTATTCTTATACTAATACTAATGAATTTTATTTGTATGATGAATTTGATTTGTATGAAATCAAATTAGGTTCAAATATTTCTTTTTTTTCTGTCAAAGCAACAAAAAAAATGGAAGTAGAAAGTCATATCCTCTTTTTAATAGGTCTACTTTTTTTTTATGTTATTTCGTACTGTACATTTCCTTTGTTTGTGAGATCATTTTCTCACGAGAGGTAATGAAAAGAGTTATTGAATGGATTCTTTTTACCTATGCCTAGATCGCGGATAAATGGAAATTTTATTGATAAGACCTTTTCAATCGTAGCCAATATCTTATTACGAATAATTCCGACAACTTCAGGAGAAAAAGAGGCATTTACTTATTACAGAGATGGTGCGATTTGATTATTTTGACTTTACCGCTCTCAGCCTTAGGAAAAAGAAAGACACATGATTCGGAATATAAAAAAAATCGACGCTGGTTGAAGGTGAAGTTTATAACATAAAGCAATTCCTTCGGTCGTGTATCCCCGATTAATGCAACCTCAGATGCTAGAATTGTTGATTCTAGTATTGAGCGAAAGGTTAGACCTATAGATCATCGATCTGTATTGTGGTTCAATCCTACTACACTAGTATCAATAGGCGGCATAGAGGAAGGAGCACTACGCCTAGGAATCAACAAAACAAAAACTTTGTTATAAAGCACTCCTTTTCTTTCCTTATCGGGATCGGGACAAAAAGAAATGGTTGGGACAACAAACATCCATCTCGTTCGTACTTTGGATACCCATATAACCATCGAAGACTGTTGAAGTGACTAATTCCTGGAAATTAAAAGGCGTTGAGAACAAAGAAATTGTTGGAGTTTACATTTTTATTTTTATCTAGTACCAGCACGCTTGATGTTAAGAAAGGATCTTTTGCAGGAAGGTTGGCTAGAGATTTCTTGTAAAAACATTAGCCCCGCTCAGTTCATAATGACAATATTTCGACCTTTAATTCCACGGATTCTGGATTATTTTCATTATGCACATAAAATAAAGGAGGAGCCGTATGAGGTGAAAATCTCACGTACGGTTTTGGAACGGAGAATTTTTTGAATTGAATGACGACCGTAACGAATGTCGGCTCAATCCGAAGGCAATTATGCAGAAGCACTACAGAATTATTATGAAGCTATGCGACTAGAAATTGATCCCTATGATCGAAGCTATATACTCTATAACATAGGCCTTATCCACACAAGTAACGGCGAACATACGAAAGCTTTAGAATATTATTTTCGGGCACTAGAACGAAACCCGTTCTTACCACAAGCTTTTAATAATATGGCTGTGATCTGTCATTACGTGCGACTATCTCCACTATAGAAAGAAATAAAAGAAATAAATAAAAAGAAAGGGCAAATACGACAGTAAATACTAAAAAAAGTAGGATTTCTACATATTGCATCGTCCAAAAAACGATTTTTATCAGCTGTAGCAAAGAAAGAAACTTCGAAATATGAAGAAATATATATGCCTAAATATTTTATTCTATGGATAAAAGATCTAATTGATAGCGGAAGCACCGTAAAGATCAATTTACAAGGTTTGGGCGATACAATAAGAACTGCTTATTTATGTCATGATATGAGATAAAAATTAGGAATCAACTTATGTAATAGAGCCGATCCCCTAAGGTATTGAGCAGCGGTGTAGCATCAGATCCCAAGGAGAGTAAGTCTTTTTTTTTTTTATGAGGAAGAAGTCTTTTTCAAGGATTCTATATAAATTTATATATAATTTGAAAGCGAGATAGTTACCTTTCAGAAAACTCTAATGAGGGTTTCGAAATGCTTATGCTTTTTTTTCTGAAGGTAGGAGAAAAGATAAAACTGATTATTAATTGAATCAAAAGTCAAGTTTGAAACTCATGTAATTAACCTCTTTTGGTTTTGTTGGTTAACGTTAACCTGAGAAAAATTAAATAGATCTATGAGAAATCCCATTCAGTTAGATATATATAGTAGGGCTAGGGTAGACACCAAAAGAATTGACTGCCGAGCCGTATGAGTTAGAAAACTCTCAAGTACGGTTCCAAGGGAAGGAATTGACACCGCCTATTCCGACCGCGGAGAACAGGCCATTCGACAGGGGGATTCTGAAATTGCGGAGGCTTGGTTCGATCAAGCCGCTGAATATTGGAAACGGGCTGTAGCGCTTACTCCTGGGAATTATATTGAAGCGCAGAATTGGTTAAAGATCACGAAGCGGTTCGAATAAGAACTCTCTTTTTTTATTCTCATCAATTAGATTATCTCTTTGTTTATTTTAAATTTTATGAAATTTTATTTATATAAATATAAATAAATAGAAATTCTATAATATTAATATAAATT